ACGCAACGATGATTTTTTTCTACAAATCATAAAGATATTGGAACATTATATTTCATTTTTGGTATTTGAGCTGGGATAGTAGGGACTTCGTTAAGAATAATTATTCGAGTAGAGTTAGGTCAGCCGGGAAGATTGATTGGAGATGACCAAATTTATAATGTGGTAGTCACAGCTCATGCTTTTGTAATAATTTTTTTTATGGTAATGCCTATTATGATTGGAGGGTTTGGTAATTGATTGATTCCTTTAATGTTAGGGGCCCCTGATATGGCTTTCCCTCGTATAAATAATATAAGGTTTTGATTACTTCCTTTTTCTTTAACTTTGTTACTAACTAGAGGAATAGTTGAAAGGGGAGTAGGTACGGGATGAACAGTATACCCTCCTCTTGCGTCTGCAATTGCCCATGCAGGAGCATCAGTGGATTTAGGTATTTTTTCGTTACATTTAGCAGGTGTCTCTTCTATTCTAGGATCAGTTAATTTTATAACGACGGCTATTAATATACGAGCTGCGGGGATAACTATGGATCGTATACCGTTATTTGTTTGATCTGTGTTTATTACTACTGTGTTATTATTATTATCTTTGCCTGTTTTGGCCGGAGCAATTACTATATTGTTAACTGATCGAAATCTAAATACTTCTTTTTTCGATCCTGCAGGAGGTGGTGACCCTATTCTTTATCAGCATTTATTTTGATTTTTTGGGCACCCTGAAGTGTATATTTTAATTTTACCTGCGTTTGGAATAGTTTCTCATATTGTAGTTCAAGAGTCTGGAAAAAAAGAGGCTTTTGGAACATTAGGGATAATTTATGCAATGATTGCTATTGGTATTTTAGGATTTGTTGTATGAGCTCATCATATATTTACAGTGGGGATAGATGTAGATACTCGGGCTTATTTTACTTCTGCAACAATAATTATTGCAGTGCCTACTGGAATCAAAATTTTTAGTTGGTTAGGTACTTTGCAAGGGACTCAAATAAATTATAGTCCTTCTTTATTATGGGTATTAGGGTTTATTTTTTTATTCACAGTGGGGGGCTTAACAGGGGTGGTTTTAGCTAATTCTTCTATTGACATTATTTTACATGACACTTATTATGTAGTAGCTCATTTTCATTATGTGCTATCTATAGGGGCTGTTTTTGGAATTTTTGCTGGGATTGTTCATTGATTTCCCTTATTTACAGGTTTATCATTAAATCAGAAGTGGTTAAAAATTCATTTTTTTACAATGTTCGCTGGAGTAAATATTACGTTCTTTCCACAGCATTTTTTAGGGTTGAATGGGATACCTCGGCGTTATTCAGATTATCCAGATGCTTATAGGGCATGGAATATTTTGTCGTCAATTGGTTCAATTATTTCTTTAGTAGCTGTCTTAGGGTTTGTAATTATTGTTTGAGAGGCTTTTATTATAAGACGAAAAAGATTTAGGTCTCTTTTTATACCTACTTCAATAGAATGGCAGCATTCTTTTCCACCTGCTGACCATACTTATGCTGAAATCCCTTTAATTTCTAATTAATTCTAAAATGGCAGACGGATGCGTAGGATTTAAGCTCCTACTAGGAAGATTTCTTCTTTTAGAAGTGGCAAGATGAGGTTATTTAGGGTTCCAAGATAGTGCTTCTCCTTTAATAGAACAGCTAATTTTTTTTCATGACCATACTATAGTAGTGTTAATTTTAATTGTAACGTTTGTAGGGTATATTATATTTTACTTATTTTTTAATTTTTTGGTTAACCGGTATTTATTAGAAAGTCAGGAGGTAGAAATTATTTGAACTATTCTTCCTGCAATTATTTTAATTTTTATTGCTTTTCCTTCTTTACGTCTTTTATATTTGTTGGATGAAATTAATAATCCTAGAATTACTTTAAAGACTATTGGCCACCAGTGATATTGGAGGTATGAGTATTCTGATTTTTTAGAGTTGGAATTTGATTCTTATATAATTGGGACAATAGATCTTTCTGAATCAGGGTTTCGATTGTTAGATGTGGATAATCGGGTAGTGCTACCCATAAATTCTCAAGTACGAATACTTGTGAGAGCGGCTGATGTCATTCATTCTTGAACAGTTCCTGCTTTAGGAATAAAAGCGGATGCAATTCCTGGTCGATTAAATCAAATTAGATTTTTTATTAATCGACCGGGCTTGTTTTTTGGACAATGTTCAGAAATCTGTGGGGCAAATCATAGATTTATGCCTATTGTAGTAGAGAGAGTAAGTGTTAATAGCTTCTTGGATTGGGTTTCTTCTTGTTTAAAATCTTCATTTGGTAACTTAAATATAAGTGTAAGCCTTTTAAGCTTAGAATAGTAGTTTACTCCAAATGGAATAAAAATTAGTTAATGTATAATGTAAGTTTGTCAAACTTAAGTAATTTGAATGAATATTTTTATATGCCTCAAATATCACCTCTTTTTTGGGTAAACTTATATGTAATGTTTTTATTAAGTTTAATTTTGGTATTAGTAGTTCAATATTTTTTAGTAATTTATTGTAAATCGGGCTTAGCTAGAGATAGGGAAGGAAAACTTGAAAAATTTTGAAAATGATAGCTAGATTATTTAGAATCTTTGACCCTTCATCGAGAATTTTTTCGCTCCCCCTCAATTGAGTTTCTACTTTTTTGGGGTTGTTATTTTTACCATTTATATATTGAGTTTCTCCTTCACGTTGAGTCATAATGTGATTAAAGTTTACTAAAATATTATATGGGGAATTTAAAGTAATCTTGGGTGGTAATAATTTGGGTTTAAATGTTTTATTTATTTCTTTATTAACGTTGATTGTATTTAATAATTCTTTGGGGCTCTTACCCTATGTTTTCACTAGTTCAAGTCATTTGGTAATAACATTATCGTTAGCTTTTCCTTTATGGTTATCTTTTATAATTTTTGGGTGAGTAAACCATACGCAGAGTATATTTGCACATTTAGTGCCTCAGGGCACTCCCGGGGTATTAATGCCTTTTATGGTTTTGATTGAAAGGATTAGAAATATTATTCGACCTGGGACATTAGCGGTACGATTGGCAGCTAATATAATTGCTGGCCATTTATTATTAAGTCTTTTAGGGGGGATGGGGCCATTAATATCTTTGAGGATTTTTTGGATTCTTGTTATTTTACAGGTACTTTTATTAATATTAGAATCTGCTGTTGCAGTTATTCAATCTTATGTGTTTGCTATTTTAAGGACTTTGTATGCTAGGGAAGTAAATTAATGTCAAGACATAGCTATCATACTTATCATTTAGTTGATATGAGACCTTGACCTTTAACTGGTTCAATTAGGGCTATAATATTAACTACTGGGTTAATCAAGTGATTCCATCAATTTAGGGTAGATTTATTATATTTAAGGTTTGTAGCTGTAATTTTAACTATAATTCAGTGATGGCGGGATGTAGTTCGGGAAGGCACTTATCAAGGGTTGCACACTGGGGCTGTAATAAGGGGCTTACGATGGGGGATAATTTTGTTTATTTTATCGGAGGTTCTTTTTTTTTTCTCTTTTTTTTGAGCTTTTTTTCATAGAAGGTTGTCTCCGGTAGTAGAGGTAGGTAGGTATTGACCTCCTAGGGGGATTCAGCCATTTAATCCCTTTGGAGTTCCTTTATTAAATACTACTATTTTGTTATCTTCAGGGGCAACAGTAACATGGTCTCATCATGCAATTTTAAATTCTAACCATAAAGAAGCTTTGCAAAGTTTAATGTTAACTGTAGTGTTAGGTTTGTACTTTACGGGATTACAGGCTTTTGAATATATTGAGGCATCTTTTTCTATTGCTGACTCTATTTATGGTTCGACTTTTTTTGTAGCTACTGGTTTTCATGGGTTGCATGTTATTATTGGTTCTTCATTTCTTTCTGTATGTTTATTCCGGCTTTATAAATGTCATTTTTCTTCTTACCATCATTTTGGGTTTGAAGCAGCTGCATGGTATTGGCATTTTGTGGATGTAGTGTGATTGTTCCTTTATGTTTTTATTTATTGGTGAGGTGGTTAATTTTTTAGTATAAGTGTATATTTGGCTTCCAACCAAAAGGTCTAGAGTCTAGAAAAATTAATTTATATTTTAATAACAAGGATTCTATTTACTTTAGTAGTGAGGATATTAGTGATAATAGTGGCTTCATTATTATCAAAAAAGATGGTAATTGATCGTGAAAAAAGGTCCCCCTTTGAGTGTGGGTTTGACCCTAAAGGGAGAGCGCGGCTTCCATTTTCTCTTCGATTTTTTTTAGTGGCTGTTATTTTTTTAATTTTTGATGTAGAGATTACTCTTTTAATGCCTTTAGCTTACATCTTGATGTTAACTAATATTTTTACTTGATTGTGTGCGGGTCTAGGGTTTTTATTAATTTTGCTTGTGGGTTTATATTATGAATGAAGTAAGGGGGCTCTTGAATGAATAGAGTAGAATTATAGTCAATTATGATTTATGATTTGCACTCATAAGGTGTCGGAAGACTAATTTTAATTAGAAAGCGAAGTTTTGCGTTTAGTTTCGGCCTAAATAATGGTGGCAACCTCTAATTTGTTTTTAAGGTGTTAACATATTACATTTTCACTGTAAAGTTGAAGGTTTGCTTCTAAAAATGGTTCCCCACCCCCCTTTTTTTTGGGGTGGGGAAAAAAAAGAGGATTGGTTATAATAAAATTTCTTAAAATTATAAGGATTAAATTTTAAATATGAAGAGAGCTCGAAACAATAAAATTTTTTTTTGGAGGGGGAGCGAAAGCTTTCACTTTAATATATTACTTTACGTACATAACAAAAATTAAGTATAGTATAAATAGAACGCAATCTTGTACTAGACTTCTCTTTATATCAGTTTCAAGGCTTACAATAGGGAAAAATATCGAAAAAAGTATTCTTCGTCAGAAAAGAATACTTTTTTCAGAGTATTTTTTTCTTGAGCTAAGCCCCAGCATCTAGGCTTGCGTCCATTCTCTCTATATGCTTTAAGGTATACGAAGTAAAGCTGTTCTTTATAATATTGACATCCTGATAAATAAAAATAAGATACAGAAGATCTTAGACGCTAGAATCTTAAGGAAATGAAAGAGGTAGCCCGATGTATTTATTTCTAAATATATAATATATAAGTGTTTCTAATAAATCAATGATTTATTCTATAAACTAGAATTATCTTAGCAATGGTTTAACAAGTTAATTTACTGGGGGAACGAAACAAAACTAATGCTTGTAAAATAGGGTTAATAAAAAAATTTCTTAATATGAGGGGGAGCGAAACAAAACTTGTGAGGAAGCTCGAAACAATAAAATTTTTTATTTTGGAGGGGGAGCGAAAGCTTTCACTTTAATATATTACTTTACTTAAATAATAAAAATAAATAAATTACAAGAAAGCATGATCTTATACTAAAGATCTTTTCATATAGATTTACTTTTATAATAGAAAAATATTGAGAGATTTTTAAATCTCTCAATATTTTTCTTACAGGATCCTATTTAATCTTATAATTTAGTTCTCTCTACTCCATAACCTAATCCATCTTCCTGTCTGTTAACATTTTATAAATTTTAGAAATTACCTACTTAAAATTATCTGTTAGATTAAGGACCTGCCCGAAACGCTATGCGTACTAGTGGCTTTACAAGATTGTAAGCACACCATGCTATGTACTCTCACAAACCCAATGTACCTTCTTGTATATAAATAAATAAATAAATAAATAAATAAATAAATGTATAAATATATATATAAATAAATAAATAAATAWWWTTATTCAAAACCTTTTTTGATCCTAATATTTGAGAAATAGTGCTCCATGTTTTCTTAATGTTACCCCWAATTNAGGGAGTCTATAAATAATAAAATGCTGTCATGGGAGTTATGTTAATTATAGTTATTAATTATTTGTTTATTTTATTTAGGTCCGAGAACTTAATGCTTGTAAAATAAGGTTAATAAAAAATTTCTTAATGTAAGAGGAGCGAAGCAAAGCCTTAGGAGGCTCGAAACAATAAAATTTTTTATTTTGGAGGGGGCAGGCCATTAAAGCAGTATATTCATTGTTTGAAAGGTTAAAATGGTGTATATTACATATAATGGAGTCCCACCAATTCTTAGAAGATCAAAACTTCTTGTGCTATTAAACACTTATATGTATATGAAATTTGAACGGAATTAAACCGCTCAAGAAATAAGTTAGAAGCTTTTTCTTAACCAGTAAATTTCCTTAATAGGAAATTATTTCAATTTTTCCATTAACAGTGGAATACCTCTATTTGGTTTCTATTAATAATTTCTTAAATTTTTGTGGGGTTGTCTAGTGAAAAGAGAATTGAATCCGGGTGAGCATAGCTTTATAAAGTTTGGTTCTGGCTTATGGGCTTTGTTTTATAATTATTTAATATATGTAAATTTTAGTGATGTGTATTTTACTAAAAGTAGAATGGGACGGTATGCAATATTTAATATTAACAATAGGGTAATTCTTGAGTTAGTAAATTATATTAAGTTCGATAAAATCTTGTGCCAGCAGTCGCGGTTATACTTGGGAATTAAGTGAAGTGTATTAGTGGAAGTTAATAAATTGATGTTAAATAGGAGTTTATATTTATAAAGGGTGAAATTGGGTTATAAAATATAAAAGCTTATTTAGAAGTTAAAATAGTGAAGCTTGAAAAATTAAGGTATGGATTAGGATTAGATACCCTAGTACACTTAAATTTAATTATTGAACACTAGAATATTAGAAGTTATATTCTTTAAATTTAAAAAATTTGGCGGTGTTTTAGTCTAGTTAGAGGAACCTGTTTTATAAACGATACAACACGCATTATTTTACTTGTTTTGGTAGGTCAGTTTGTATACCGTCATTATAAGATAATTTATGAGAAAATATTATTGAAATCATATTATTGAGTATATTAGATCAAGGTGCAGCTTATAGATAAGTAAACATGGGTTACAATAAAATTTATTTATATGGATTAAATGTTTAAATATATTTATGAAGGAGGATTTAATTGTAAGGAGAGGAGTAGTGAGATTTTCTGATAATAGCTCTAAATTATGTACATATCGCCCGTCGCTTTCATTTAAGGTGAAATAAGTCGTAACATAGTAGAGGTACTGGAAAGTGTTTCTAGAATTATCAAGGTAAAGCTGAAAATAAGCGTCTCATTTACACGAGAAGGGGTTATCGTGTGATTCGATATATTTTGATTATGAGATAGTTGTTAATTTGTATTAATAAGAAAAAGATTTTATTGGATGTAGTAAATTGAATTGAATAATATTAAAGACTTAGTAAATATTACTGTAGAGGAAACTTGAAATAATTTAAGAGTTAATAATGGAAAAGTAGTATTAAAATTACGTGTCTTGTGTATAATAGATATTTAAATTTATGCATTTCGATTGCAGATCTCGAAAAAAAAAGAGCTAAATTAAAAAGTAAGTTTTTGTTGCAGAATAATTTATAATTTTATTTTAGGAGTGAAATATTAACCGAGTTTTTTGATATCTAGTTTTTTAAGAAGTAAATTTAAATTAGTGTTTTTATATAGTTTATAAAAATAGTGAAAGTAATGGGGCCCAGCTCTTTATTATTTAGTGTTATAAAAAAGTATTTTTAAGGGATTTAACTAAGCTTAAAATTAGCTAGGTTTATAAGGTGTTATAAGTGAAATCAAAATTAATAATATTTATATATTTTTTAATTATCTATTAAAAATTATTTAAAAATATAATTAGAGTAGTTATAATGAGTATATTAGTACATAGTGAGGTAAGAGGTTAATTTAAATTAGTAAGGGGATTTTACTGGGGGTGATATTTATTTAAGGAATTCGGCAAAAATTATTTCTGCCTGTTTAACAAAAACATGTCTGTATGAGAGGTATATAAAGTCTGACCTGCCCGTTGGAGAACTGAAAGGCCGCGGTATTATGACCGTGCAAAGGTAGCATAATCATTAGTTTTTTAATTGAAGGCTAGAATGAATGGTTGGACAAGAAATAATCTGTCTTAAATTAATATATTGAATTTAACTTTTAAGTGAAAAGGCTTAAATGATCTAAGGGGACGATAAGACCCTATAAAACTTTATATTTTAAGATGGAGATAAATTTTATTTTAAGGTTACTATTTTAAATTGTTTTGTTGGGGCGACAAGGATATAAGGAAAGGATAACTGTCTTTTGTTCTTACAATAATATTTGAATTATTGATCCTAAAAGGGATTAAAGATTAAGTTACTTTAGGGATAACAGCGTAATTTTCTTTGAGAGTTCTTATCGACAAGAGAGTTTGCGACCTCGATGTTGAATTAAAGGTTCTTTATAGAGTAGAGACTATAAGAGAAGGTCTGTTCGACCTTTAAAGTTTTACATGATTTGAGTTCAGACCGGTGTGAGCCAGGTTGGTTTCTATCTCTTAGGAATAAATTGAATTATTTTAGTACGAAAGGATTGAGTAATTGGAAAATTTTTGTATTATTTTGGCAGAGTATGCGTTGGATTTAGAATCTAATAATATAGGGAGTCTATAAATAATAAAAATGCTTAGTCATGGGGGAGTCATGTTAATTATAGTTATTAATTATTTAATTTTAATTATTTGTGTACTATTAGGGGTGGCATTTGTTACTTTGTTAGAACGAAAAATTTTAGGTTACATTCAAATTCGTAAAGGGCCTAATAAGTTAGGCTTTTTAGGTGTGTTGCAGCCTTTTTCAGATGCTGTAAAACTTTTTTGCAAGGAGAATATAAATCTTAGAATATCAAATTTTTTACCTTATTATATAGCTCCTGTGATAAGTTTATTTATTTCGTTAATTATATGAAGGATTCTGCCTTACAGGAGCGGTTTATTTAATATAAGGCTGGGTATTTTATTTTTTATATGTTGTTTAAGTTCGGGGGTGTATCCTATAATGATAGCAGGGTGAGCTTCAAATTGTAAATATTCTTTGTTAGGAAGACTTCGTTCAGTAGCTCAAACTATTTCGTATGAAGTAAGGTTGGCTTTAATTTTATTGTCTTTTATTTTTTTAATTGAGAGTTTTAACTTTAGGGAGTTTGTTGTGTATCAAGAGGAGATTTGGTTCTTATGATTAACTATTCCTTTAAGGATAGTTTGGCTTGCTTCAAGCTTAGCTGAGACTAATCGAACTCCATTCGATTTGTCTGAGGGGGAGTCTGAGTTAGTTTCTGGGTTTAATACTGAGTATAGAAGAGGCGGCTTTGCTTTAATTTTTATAGCGGAGTATTCAAGAATTCTGTTTATAAGAATAATCTTTAGGTTGTTCTTTTTAGGGCCAGATTTATTAAGTGTTATTTTTTATATAAAGGTAGTAGGGGTTAGGTTTATTTTTGTTTGGGTTCGGGGGACTCTACCTCGGTTTCGTTATGATAAGTTAATATATTTAGCTTGAAAGAGGTTTTTGCCTGTTTCTTTAAATTTTTTAATTTGGTGTATGGGAATAAAAATAAGGTTTTATTCTTGATTTTTAGTTAATTAGATAGGATCGAAGAATAGTTTAAAGGAAATAAAATATTAATTTTGGATATTAAAGATATTGTTTTTCTTCGATAATAAAAGTTGGAGGAATCTCCTATTAATGTTTTCAAAACATTTGTTTTGTATAAACTAAACTTTAAATCTAATCATTTATCTCATAATATTGTTAAAATTGGGTCGACAATATAGTACATAAAATATAAAGTGGATAAAATTTGGCCTGTTAGAATATAAGGAGTCTCTACGGGGCGGGCGCCAATTCAAGTTAAAAGTACTACTACTGATACTAAATACCAGAAAGTGATTTGATTGATAGGGTAAAATGTTCTTCTTCGGAAAGTAGAATTGTGGGTGAAAGGTAAGATTATTAAGATAGCAATTGAGGCTGCTAGGGCGATAACTCCTCCCAGTTTATTAGGAATTGATCGTAGAATAGCGTAAGCGAAAAGGAAATATCATTCAGGTTGAATATGAACAGGTGTAACAAGAGGATTAGCTGGAATAAAATTATCTGGATCTCTTAGGAGATAGGGGTTTAATAAAGTTAGTGTGATTAGAGCTCATAGAAGGATAGCAAAGCCTAAGATGTCTTTGAAATTGAAGTAAGGGTGGAAAGGTACTTTGTCTGTGGATGATGAAATACCCAGAGGGTTATTACCTCCTGTTTCGTGAAGAAAAAGAATATGAACTACTGTTAAGGCGGCAATAATAAAGGGGAACAGAAAATGAAATGAGAAAAATCGAGTTAATGTAGCGTTGTCTACAGCAAACCCTCCTCAAATTCATTGGACTAAGTCTGTTCCGAGGAAAGGAATTGCAGAGAAAAGGTTAGTAATTACTGTTGCCCCTCAAAAAGATATTTGTCCTCATGGGAGAACGTATCCTAGGAAAGCTGAAGCTATGGTTAAAAAGAAGATTACCACCCCAACTATTCAGGTGTGAAAGTAGGTATAAGATCTATAGTAAATACCTCGTCCGATATGGGAGTAAAGACAAATAAAGAAAAAGGAGGCTCTATTGGCGTGGATAGTGCGTAGGAGCCACCCATAGTTTACATCACGACAAATGTGGATAGTTCTTGAAAAAGCTATTTCAATATTAGGTGTGTAATGTATAGATAGAAATAGTCCCGTTAAAATTTGAATGATTAGACATAATCCTAAAAGGGACCCAAAATTTCATATAATTGAAATATTTCTAGGGATTGGTATATCGATTAAGGATCCGTTAATAATTTTAAATAAAGGGTGGGTTTTTCGTAAAGGTTTAAACATTAATTGTTTGTTCGAAGGGGCCTTGAATGAACGTTGATAATTTTGACTACGGCAAATAAGGTTAATAGGAGGTACACAATAATAAATAGAGTGAAGGTTATTGAGGAGGAGTTATAGATAGTTCTAGTTAAAAGAGGGTTATTTCTAAATTTGTATATAAATAGGATGGAAGAGCTTCTAATACTATACTTAGAAGTGACTAATAAGGGGTCAATTAAAAAGGAAACTAGACAGATAATACTTATAATAAACGTTAAGATAATTATAGTGTAAAGTGAAGCTTCAAAAATTTCATTTGAAGCGAGAGAGGCAACATAAATAAATAGAACTAGTATACCTCCTAGAAAAATTAAGAAAAGAATATATGAGAACCAAAATGAGTTATTAGAGAAGCCCGATGAAATACAAATGATAAGTGTTTGGGCAAATAGTGTGAGTCCTATTGATAATGGGTGAATTAATCGGGTGAATAAAATTGAAATAAAAAGGGTGATTGGAATAAAAAAGATAAGGATTTTAAAATTAAATTTTAAAGTTTTAAGAAAATAATTCAATTTTGATTTACAAGACCAAAGTTTTTTTTAAACTATTAAAACTAATGAATGCTTTAAATTTAGTTTATGTTTGTTCTTTAATTATGATATTTTGTGGGGGTTGGTCGTTTGTTTCTAATCGAAAACATTTATTAAATACGCTATTAAGGTTGGAGTTTGTTATATTAAGGGTGTTTTGGGTTATAGTTTTATATATTATAAGAGTTGGAATTGAGATATATTTTGTATTATTTTTTTTAACTTTAGGAGTTTGTGAGGGGGCTCTTGGTTTATCTTTATTAATTTCTATTGTTTGCTCGCATGGCAATGATTATTTTGGGAGATTTAATGTAGTATAATGATAAAGTTTTTACTGATAAATATAATAGTAATATTTTTAATTGGTAATTGGGGTATTGTTCAGTTAACATTAATTTTAATATGTTTCCTTGTTTTTATAAGGTTGGGCCATGATTTTTATATATTTAATTTAGGGGCTCAGCTCGGGGCTGATTATTTAAGTATTATTTTGGTAATGTTAAGAGTTTGAATTATTATACTTGTTGTTTATAGGAGACAAATAGTTAAAAAAACAAATAAGTTTAGTAGTTTGTTTCTATTAATAAATTTAGCTTTATTATTTGCTTTATTGATAACTTTTTGTTCGATAGATTATTTAATGTTTTATTTAAGGTTTGAGAGTTCTTTAATTCCTACTTTGATTTTAATTTTGGGTTGGGGATACCAGCCTGAGCGCGCTCAGGCTGGTATCTATATATTATTTTATACTCTATTTGCTTCTTTGCCTTTATTAATATCTTTGATTAGATTATATGTAACAGGAGGGAGCTTGACTATGGGCTTAGTTAAAATAGGTGTAGAGGATATTAGAATGATTAGAGTTTTGTGGTATTTTTTTACTGTATTAGCATTTGTTGTAAAGTTGCCTATGTATTTATTTCATTTATGACTACCAAAGGCTCATGTTGAGGCACCTGTTGCTGGTTCTATAATTTTGGCTGGGGTTTTATTAAAATTAGGGGGATACGGTTTGATCCGTGTGCTCAGGGTGTTTGTTGAGGAGAATAAGGTTTTTTGTTGGGTTTGGGTTGGTGTTAGTGTACTCGGGGGCGTTTTTGTTAGAATTCTTTGCTTACGGCAGGTAGATATAAAATCTTTGATTGCTTATTCTTCAGTGGCTCATATAAGGTTAGTTTTCGGGGGACTCGTTGTATTTAGGTGGTGGGGTATAAATGGAGCTGTAATTATTATAGTGGGTCATGGGCTGTGTTCATCCGGTTTATTCTGCTTATCTAATATTATTTATGAACGATTAGGAAGTCGTAGTTTATTGGTAAATAAGGGTTTATTAAGCTTAATGCCTTCTTTGGGTTTATGGTGGTTTTTATTAAGTATTAGGAATATAGCTGCTCCTCCTACATTAAATTTATTAGGTGAAATTAATTTAATTATTAGTGTTATAAGATGAAGAAAAGTTAGTATGGTTGGTTTAATTGGCTTATCTTTCTTTAGTGCTGCTTATACTTTATATTTATATTCAATCAGACAACATGGTTCGTTTTTTAGATCGTTGTATGCATGTTGTTCTGGTAAATTGAGGGAATATTATGTGTTAGGTCTTCATTGGATTCCTTTGAATTTTATAATTTTAAAGAGGGGTTTGGTTTTGCCAATTATTTAATTTAAATAGTTTAATAAAAATATTGATTTGTGGTGTCAAAGTTATAAGGATTTATTTTAAATAATGACATGGAAATTCTCTATACATTTAGTAAGGTTAATTTTTTTAAGTAGAGGTTCTTTATTCTGTTTAGGCATATCTTTGGTAAGGTTGCAAGGTCTGATAAGGTATGTAATTGAGTGAGAGTTGTATTCCTTAAATTCTTCTTCAATTGTGGTGACTCTGGTGTTTGATTGGTTAAGTTTTATATTTTTGGGATTTATTTTATTTATTTCTTCTATAGTAATATTTTATAGAGGAGAATATATAAAAGGTGACAAGCATTATAATCGATTTATATATTTGGTTCTTGCTTTCGTTATTTCAATAAATGCTTTAATTGTAAGTCCTAATTTAATTAGGATTTTATTAGGTTGGGATGGGCTAGGGTTAATTTCTTATGTGTTAGTGATTTATTATCAGAATGAAAAATCTGCTAATGCAGGTATATTAACTATTTTATCAAATCGGGTAGGAGATGTAGCAATTCTTTTAAGAATTGCTCTATTTTTTTCGATAGGAGGTTGAAATTTTTTAGTTTGGAGGTTATACGCTAGTGAGGATATAGTTTTAATAAAAGTATTAATTGTTATAGCAGCTATAACGAAAAGGGCTCAAATTCCTTTTTCTGCTTGATTGCCTGCGGCTATGGCCGCGCCTACTCCTGTTTCTGCACTAGTCCATTCATCTACTCTAGTGACTGCTGGCGTCTATTTACTTATTCGGTTTAGTCCTATTTTTGAAGGATCTTTAGTTCAGTCTTTTTTATTGATTATTTCTTGTTCAACTATATTTATAGCGGGGTTAGGGGCTAATTTTGAATATGATTTAAAAAAGATTATTGCGCTATCCACGTTAAGTCAGTTGGGGGTTATATTGAGAATTTTGTCTCTAGGGTTCCCTGATCTTGCTTTTTTTCATTTATTAACGCATGCTTTATTTAAGGCTTTATTGTTTTTATGCGCAGGTGTGATTATTCATGGTTTAAGGGATTATCAAGATATCCGCATAATAGGAGGTTTAGTTAGTAGAATACCTTTAACTGGTGCTTGTATAAATTTATCAAATTTATCTTTGTGCGGGATACCTTTTATAGCTGGATTTTATTCTAAAGATTTAATTTTAGAGGTGGTTTTTATAAGGCATCTTAATTTTATTAGTTTTATTATATATATATTAGCTACAGGGTTAACGGTAAGTTATACTTTTCGTTTGATTTTTTACAGTCTTACTGGGGGGAGTCATACAGGTAATATGAGAAATATTGGTGATAATGATTTTATTATAACTAATCCTATACTGATATTAAGATTAAGGTCAGTTTTGAGTGGTGCAAGTTTATCTTGGATAATATTTCCTGAATGTTATATAATTTGTTTAAGTAATCTTATGAAAGGTTTAGTATTGATTTTACTAATAATTGGTTCTTTTGTTGGCTATATTTTAAATATTATAAGGTTAAATGGTAAATTATATAGATTAGGTTTATATTTCTCTAGAAGATTTATAGGGTCTATGTGATTTATACCTTTTTTATCTAGGATAAAATTAAATTATTATGTATTGGAGTTAAGAGGAGACTATGATAAGGTTGGTGATAAAGGGTGATCTGAGTATTTTGGGGCTCAAGGTGGATTTTATTCAATTATAAAAGGAGCTAGTTATTTAGAGATGACTCAGAGTAGTATAATTAAAATTTATATAAAGAGGTTTTTTTTGTGAGTAATCATTGCTATTATTATGTTAGTCTTGATTTAATTTATATAATTTTAAGTTAGAATATTGTGTTGAAGCCACAAAAGTGGTGTAAGGCCTATAAATAAAATATGATGCCTGATAAAAGGGTAGTTTTGATGGGACTAATTATGTAAAGTTTACTCATATTAATGAAAGATAAGCTAAATAAAGCTAATGGGTTCATACCCCGTGAATGAGGATCAAATTTCTCTCTTTCCAGTGGTTTCTCCTTTTAGAATACTCTTTTTTTTTACTTTAATTTTAGGTTTGGTGTTATGTATTTCTTCGGATACTTGGTTTGGTGCTTGAGTTGGGTTGGAACTAAATTTATTATCTTTTATTCCTTTGATTTCTTCTAGAAGAAATCGGTATAGGTCTGAAAGTATTTTAAAGTATTTTCTTGTACAAGTTTTAGCTTCTATTATAATTATTTTTTCAGCTTTATTTATTTTAATAATAGTAAATTTGAAAGTAGTCTTTTCATTGTCTTTGATATTAAAGTTAGGGGCTGCTCCTTTCCATTTTTGATTTCCTCAGGTAATGGAAGGTTTAAATTGAATTCAGGCTATAATTCTAATAACTTTTCAGAAAGTAGGGCCTATAATTTTATTATCATATTTAGTATATGATAAGTGAAGGCTAATTATAATTTTTACTTCTGCTGTGGTATCTGCTGTGGTTGGTGCCATGGGGGGTCTCAATCAGTTGTATCTTCGAAAAATTATAGCATTTTCTTCGATTAATCACATATCATGAATATTTTTTGCTATAATTTTAAGGGAATATTGTTGATTGTTATATTTTAGAATTTATTGTTTACTTTCTTTTTTGGTTGTTGTAAATTTTTATTTACAGCAAGCTTATCATTTTTCTCATTTAATTAATAGAAGATTTCCTTTAATTCCTAAGATTTTATCTATAATAAGTCTATTTTCTTTAGGGGGATTACCCCCATTTTTAGGGTTTGTCCCTAAATGGTTTATTATCCAGGAGATAATTGCTTGTAATTATTTTTATCCTTTAATAGTACTTTTAATATGTAGGTTGATAACTCTTTATTTTTATATTCGATTAAGAATTTCTTTTTTAACTTTAATGTTTCCTTTTAGTGGTTGAATTTTAAAGGACTATGAGGGAGAGTCAATTATAAATGGTATAATAGCAGTAAATTTCTTAGGATTGTTGGTTCCTTCATTATATATAGTATGTTAAGACTTTAAGTTAATAAAACTAACATCCTTCAAAGTTGTAAAAAAAAGAAGTTCTTTTAGGTCTTAAGTTTTAGTGTTGACACATTTTCAAATTTGCAATTTGACGTTTTAAATTATTACTATAAAACCTAATAAAAAAGAATATTCTTGTTTCTAAATTTACAGTTTAGCGCCTAGAGCTCGGCCATTTTATTA